ATGCGCATTATTTTAATAATGTAAATAAGCACATTTTAAGCCCCAACAAAGCTACTAGAGGTCTTCCTGTTTCCGGGGGGTTTTCAGGAGTGATAGACATCTCAGGAGTTTAGGGGGGTAGGGGGGTTTTACGCGCAAAATCGCGTTTCTTAGATATGTTAGGAGAAGGGGGTATCTTAGATATGTTAGGAGAAATTCTCACTACTTATGCTCTTGATATTACAGTATGTGGTTCTTTATATAAAATCTTTTCACCATTCATACTATTCACTTGCGCGCAAGGAAATGTTCAACCTTGTTTACCATTACCGTGTGCACTCTGAAATGTCAATTGAAAGGAAAAAAAAAAAGAGAACCCCTTGCCCGATGGAAAGAACGCTCGGCATGCTGGATGCTCCCGGGCATGTATTACCACCATTAACTTATGCCAGCGTCGATAGAGGTGGGTGGAGTCACATCGATTTATGGCCCTGAAATAGGAACCAAATGCCAGGAATAATTCACTGTGTGAAACCCCCACGATAATTGTCCCTCACCCTCAATAACCGTTATCATTCAGCAATCAACTGATGGTCGGTTCTTATTACATTAAGTTATTGAGATTTGACGAGATGTTGGGTAAAGGTATAACTTAACTTATGAATATTGTGTTAGGTCTTAAGTTTCGCTAATCCTCGGGTTAAATTTTGATACCGCAAGCTCCTACATGCTTTGTTTTCTTCTTCGATCTTTAGTGATATATGAGGGTTTAAGTACGAGATATGTTGATAAAACATATATGTCCTTGCTTAATATTGATTTGGTTAAAATAAATGAATGGTGTTAATACATATATGCACTATAAAGTACATATAGGCAAAGAATAGTTAAATTTAGAATTCTAGCTTTGGGAGCTAGAGGTAGGAGTTAAAATCTCCTTTCTTTGAGCAGTAGGGAGGATTTTAACCTCCGGCGGCCGGTTTACAAGACCGGCGCTCTGGCGCTGAGCTACTAGTGCATGACCATCCAAGGGCTTTATTTTCTATCCAGCCTGCTAGTGGGGTTAAGACTAGGAAGAGAAGGAAGTAAAGGAAGGATGCGACTTGTCCAATAATAATGAAAGGGTGTTCGACTGGTATACCTCCAATTCATGTGAGGATGGCAACGTCTGCAATTAAGGTTCAGAATAAGAATTGTGTTAGGGGTCGGAATGTGAGGCCTCGTTGCTTGGAGGTGTGAAGGATTGGGACCACTATAAGAACAAGGATGGAGGCAAGAAGGGCAAGGACTCCTCCAAGTTTGTTAGGAATAGACCGTAGAATGGCATAGGCGAAAAGGAAGTACCACTCTGGTTTAATGTGTGGGGGAGTAACCAATGGGTTGGCGGGGGTAAAATTGTCTGGGTCCCCGAGAAGGTTGGGGGAGAAGAGTGCTAGGGATGTTAGTGCAATAAGGAGGGCTGCAAATCCTAAGAGGTCTTTGTAAGAGAAGTAGGGGTGGAAAGAGATTTTGTCTGCGTCAGAGTTTAGGCCGAGGGGGTTGTTGGATCCGGTTTCATGCAGGAAGAGAAGGTGGATTAGTGTGGCGCCTGCAATGACAAAGGGGAGTAGAAAGTGGAAAGCAAAGAAGCGGGTAAGCGTGGCGTTGTCTACCGAAAAGCCTCCTCAAATCCATTGCACTAGGGTGTTGCCTACATAAGGGACGGCAGATAAGAGGTTGGTGATGACAGTGGCACCTCAAAAGGACATTTGTCCCCAGGGCAGTACATACCCTACAAAGGCTGTTGCTATTACAAGAAGCAGGAGAACTACTCCGATGTTTCAAGTTTCTTTGTAGAGGTAGGAACCGTAGTATAGACCCCGTCCAATATGTATGTAAAGGCAGACAAAGAAGAAAGATGCGCCGTTGGCGTGAAGATTACGAATTAATCAGCCGTAATTTACATCTCGACAGATGTGGGCAACTGATGAGAAAGCTGTGGCGATATCGGAGGTATAATGTATAGCGAGGAAGAGGCCGGTTAAAAGTTGTGTAATTAAACAAAGGCCAAGTAGTGAGCCAAAGTTTCATCAGACAGAGATGTTAGAAGGGGCGGGGAGGTCAACTAGTGCACCATTTGCAATTTTTAGTAGGGGGTGAGTTTTTCGAAGGCTTGCCATTAGGAGTTCCTGTAGTTGAATAACAACGGTGGTTTTTCAAGTCATTAGTCCTGGTTAAAATCCTGGCGGGAATTATGACCTATATTATGTCTTTATTCTTATTGGGTTTAGTTTTAGGGTTAGTTGCGGTTGCTTCCAACCCATCACCGTATTTTGCCGCTTTGGGCTTGGTGGTGGTAGCGGGGATGGGGTGTGGGGTTCTGGTTGGGCACGGGGGCCCTTTTTTATCGCTGGTTTTGTTTTTAATTTATTTGGGAGGGATGCTAGTCGTGTTTGCTTATTCAGCAGCCCTAGCTGCTGAGCCCTTCCCGGAGACATGAGGGAGTCGACCTGTTATTGCTTATATGGTAATATATGTTGCAGGGGTGTGTCTTGTGTCTAGTCTATTTTGAGGGGGGTGATTCGAATCTTCTTGAGTGTCGGCGGATGAGTTCGGGGATTTTTCCGTGTTTCGGGGAGATATGGGAGGGGTATCTCTTATGTACTCTTGGGGTGGGGGAATGTTGGTAATCAGTGCGTGGGTACTATTGTTAACGCTGTTTGTTGTGTTAGAGTTGACGCGGGGGCTTAGTCGAGGGATGTTGCGAGCGGTCTAGAGTAGAAAAATTAGTGTTGAGAGGGCTAGAGTTAGGAGGAAAAGAGTAAGGTATGTTTTGATAAGGCCTTGTTGAGTATTGCTTGTTGTTGTAACAAGGGGTAGGGTGGAAGTGGCAACAGCTTTGGGGCCAACTTTTTCGAGTCAGGTTTGATCGACTATTTGGCTGGCAATGGTTTGTCCTAAAACAAGGTTAAGTTTAGGGGGCAGTCGGTGGATAAGGGTCGGGAAATATCCGAGCATGTTGGAGAAGTGGTGAGTGGTTAGGTTGGGTAAGACTTTAAACTGTTTAGTGGTTAAAGAAGCAAGTTCTAGGGCGAGGAGGAGGCCCGTAATTGTAACTGCGAGGGCGGCTAATTTAAGCAAGGGGGGTATTGTTATCACAGGCGTCTTTAGGGGTAAAATGTTTGAGGTAATTAAAAGGCCGGCGATGATGCTTCCCCAGGCTAGTCGTTTAATAGGATTAATAACGGCAGAGTTGTTCTCGTTAATAGGGGAAAGGGAATTAAATCGTGGGTGGCCCATGGTTACGAAGAATACTACTCGGAGACTATAGATTGCTGTAAAGGAAGTGGCTAGTAGGGTGAGGGTTAGGGCTCAGGCGTTTAGGTGGGATGTGTTTAGTGCTTCAATAATAGCATCTTTCGAGAAGAAACCCGCCAGAAAGGGGGTTCCAGTGAGGGCTAAGCTACCAATTGTGAGACAGGAAGATGTAAATGGTGCAAGGTGGTGTATGCCTCCTATTTTTCGGATATCTTGTTCGTCATTAAGACTGTGAATAATTGAGCCGGAGCACAAGAAAAGCATAGCTTTGAAGAATGCGTGGGTGCAGATATGTAGGAAGGCAAGTTGAGGTTGATTCAGTCCAATTGTTACTATTATAAGGCCGAGCTGACTGGATGTAGAAAAGGCTACGATTTTTTTGATGTCGTTCTGAGTGAGGGCACAGGTGGCGGTAAATAATGTGGTTAAGGCTCCCAGACATAAGCAGATAGTTGAGGCGGTCTCGTTTGTTTCTATGAGAGGGCTCATCCGAACGAGGAGAAAAATGCCCGCTACAACTATAGTACTAGAATGCAGTAGGGCAGAGACCGGCGTGGGACCCTCCATGGCAGAGGGAAGCCAGGGATGAAGTCCGAATTGTGCTGATTTGCCTGTAGCGGCGATGATTAATCCTAGCAAGGGTAGGGTGAGGTCGAAGTCTTTGGCAGCCGCAAAAATTTGTTGTATTTCTCAGGAGTTTAGTGTTGTGGCCAGTCATGCTATAGCAAAAATAAGTCCGACGTCGCCGACTCGATTATAGATTACTGCTTGGAGGGCAGCGGTGTTGGCGTCGGCACGGCCATATCATCAGCCGATCAGCAGGAAAGATATGATGCCTACACCCTCTCAGCCAATGAATAGTTGGAAGAGGTTATTTGCTGTAACTAAAATAATTATGGCAATAAGGAAGATTAAGAGATATTTGAAAAAGCGATTTATGTAAGGGTCGGCGTGTATATACCATGTTGCAAATTCTAAAATGGACCAGGTTACATATAGGGCGATGGGGGTAAAAATAACTGAGTAATAATCGAATTTGAAGCTAAGATTAATATCAAAAGTCAAAGTATTCATTCAAGTTCAGGAGGTAATGATAGCCTCCGCACCTTCATTGAAAAAGAGGAATAGGGGGAGTAGGCTAACAAAGAAAGCAAGTTTTACTGACGTTTTGACGTGGGTTGATGCTCAGGTGGTGTCTTGGGGATGGGGGTTAAGTGTTGTAAGTACAGGATATAGGAGTAGAAGAAAAATTATCAGTAAGCTTGAGGTTATTATGAGGGAGGTGGGGTGCATAGCTGCTACTTGGATTTGCACCAAGAGTTTTTGGTTCCTAAGACCAACGGATGAGCTGTTATCCTTTAGAAGCAGAATTCGAGTGAGCCCTGGGGTTCAACCAAGGTCGCGGAGATTAGCAGTCTTCGTTGCTTGCGAGCCTCTCTCGGTGGATAAGGGGGCTTTAACCCCTGTTTTTAGAATCACAATCTAATGTTTTCATTAAACTATATCTACAGGCGACTCACCCTCAGACTAGTTCTGGCTTAAGGATAAGCAACATTAGGGGGAGGAGGTGCAGGGCTATTACGAGGTGTTCTCGGGTGTGGGAGGGGTTGAGGGCCAGGATGTGTTCGGGAAGGGGGCCTCGTTGGGTTATTAGAAATATATACAGGGAATAGCTAGCTGTGATAAGTATTCCTCCTCCGGTTAGGGCGAGAGTTCATCAGGATCAGTTAAAGAGGGAAGTAACAATTATTAGTTCTCCCATGAGGTTAGGAAGTGGGGGAAGGGCCAGGTTAGCAAGGCTGGCAATAAACCATCAAGTAGTTATTAGGGGAAGTACCATTTGTAGACCCCGAGCTAAGAGTATTGTCCGGCTGTGGGTGCGTTCATAATTTGTATTTGCCAAACAGAAGAGGGCTGAGGAGGTAAGGCCATGGGCAATCATAAGAATGAGTGCGCCAGCAAAGCCTCAGGGAGTTTGAATGAGAATGCCTCCTACAACTAGGCCTATATGACTAACAGAGGAGTAAGCAATGAGGGATTTTAAGTCTGTTTGTCGTAGACAGATTGAGCCTGTTATGATAACACCCCACAGAGCAAAAATAATGAATGGATAGCTTAGCTCTTTGGTGAGGGGGTCTAGTATAACTACAATTCGTATCATACCATACCCCCCTAGCTTTAGGAGAACTGCAGCAAGAACTATAGAGCCTGCAACTGGTGCCTCGACATGGGCTTTGGGGAGTCACAAATGTACTCCGTACAGTGGTATTTTTACCAGGAAGGCAAGGAGGCAGCCTGCCCATCATAATTTGTCGGCGTAGGTGGTGAGTTGAAAAGGGTCTGAATATTGAAGTGTGAGAAGTGATAAGGTACCGGTGCTGTTTTGGAGGAGTAGAAGTGCAACAAGCAGGGGGAGGGACCCGGCCAAGGTATAAAATAAGAAGTAAATGCCTGCATTAAGGCGTTCGGTTTGGTTACCTCAGCGGGTAATAATAATCAGTGTTGGGATCAGGGTGGCTTCAAACATAACATAAAATATGATGATTTCAGTGGCGCCGAAGGCTATAATGAGAAAGACTTGTAAGGAAGTCAAGAGGGTAATATATATACGTTGTCGGTTGATGGGCTCAAGGGCTGTGTGGTTTTGACTTGCAAGAATTATCAAGGGGAGTAGTCAGCAAGTAAGAACGAGGAGGGGTGTAGAAAGAGTGTCTGTAGCCATGTAAGAGTTAAGGGCAGATCATCCCGTTTCTGATAGGTTTTTTAGTCAAGAGAGGCTAAAGGTAGCAATAACTAGGCTGTGAGCAAGGGTCGTGGGTCACAACCACTTGGCGGGGGCTAGTCAGGCTGTTGGAATTAGCATAAGTGTTGGAATGAGAATCTTTAGCATTGTAGTAGGTTAAGGCTTTGTAGGCGGTCGGTGCCATGTGTTCGGGCTGTGGCTACCAGTAAAGCAAGACCAGCACTTGCCTCACAAGCTGAAAATGCTAGTAGGAGCATAGGGGCAGCTGAAAAGCTTGTGGAATCTAATTGAAGGGTTCAAAGGGAAAGAGCAATAAATAAAGAAAGTATTATTCCCTCTAGACATAAGAGGGCTGAGAGAAGATGGGTCCGGTGAAATGCCAGGCCGGAGAGGCCTAATAAAAAGGCTGATGAGAAAGCAAAGTGAACGGGGGTCATTAAACAGTTATGGACTTTAACCATAAGCTTTTGAGCCGAAATCAAATGTTTTTCTTAAACTAACGGTCTACTCGGCTCACTCTAGTCCTCCTTGAGTTCATTCATAAATGAGGCCGAGGGTAAGTAGGGCTAATACGGCGGCGGCTCAAAGAAATGTGAGGAGGGGGGAAGTTAGTTGGTCTCCTCATGGAAGTGGGAGAAGAAGAGCAATTTCAAGGTCGAAGAGAAGGAACAGGATGGCAACAAGAAAGAAACGCAGGGAGAAGGGAAGACGAGCGGAGCCAAGTGGGTCAAAGCCGCATTCGTAGGGGGAAAGCTTTTCGTGGTCTGGGGTTATTTGAGGGAGCCAGAAGGAAACAATAGCTAGTACAATGGAAAGTAGTAGTGCAATAGTAATTACTGTTGTAACTAGATTCATTATCTTTCCTTGGATTTTAACCAAGACCAGGTGATTGGAAGTCACTTATACTCGCTTTAGTACTAGAAAGATTATGAGCCTCATCAGTAGATAGAGATGTAGAGGAAAAGTCAGACAACGTCCACAAAGTGTCAATATCAGGCAGCTGCCTCAAATCCAAAGTGGTGTTCGGATGTAAAATGGTATTGGATTTGTCGCAGTAAACATACCGCTAGGAAAGTCGAGCCAATAATGACGTGGAGTCCATGAAATCCTGTGGCTACGAAGAAAGTAGCTCCATACACGCCATCTGCAATTGTAAAAGGGGCTTCGTAGTATTCCATTCCTTGGAGGAAGGTAAAGTAAAAGCCTAGAAGAATTGTTAAGGCGAGGGATTGAATGGCTTGTTTTCGTTCGCCTTCTATAATGCTATGATGGGCTCAGGTAACTGTTACACCGGATGCGAGTAGAACGGCTGTATTAAGTAAGGGGACTTCGAAGGGGTCCAGGGGGGTGATACCTGTAGGAGGTCAGCAGCCACCTAGCTCGGGGGTAGGGGCAAGGCTTGAATGATAAAAGGCTCAAAAGAAGCCTAGGAAGAAGAAGACCTCGGAGGTAATGAATAGAATCATACCATAGCGGAGGCCTTTTTGCACGGGAGGTGTGTGGTGTCCTTGGAATGTGCCTTCTCGTACGATGTCTCGTCATCATTGGTATATTGTTAAAAGCAGTAAAACTGTTCCGAGGGCTATTAGGGTTGTTGAACGGAAGTGAAATCAGGTTGCAAGACCTGATGTTATGAGAAGAGCAGCAATTGCGCCTGTGAGAGGCCAGGGGCTGGGGTCAACTATGTGGTAGGGGTGTGCTTGATGTGCCATTAGACGTTTTCTTGTAGGTAAAGGGTTAAAAGAAGTACGAAGACGTAGGCTTGAATTATGGCAACGGCTACCTCTAGAAGGGTAAGAAGTACCAAAACAGTGGATGTAACGATTGCAACGGTAGGTATAAGGGGGAGGAGTACGAAAGCTGCGGTAGCAATTAGTTGAATAAGCAGATGACCTGCTGTTAAGTTGGCGGTTAGTCGTACCCCCAGGGCTAGTGGTCGGATAAACAAACTAATTGTTTCGATAATGATAAGAACAGGAATTAGAGGGCCTGGGGTACCTTCTGGTAACAGATGTCCTAGGGCGTGCGTGGGTTGATTTCGTATCCCAATAATAACTGTGGCAAGTCAGAGTGGCACGGCAAGGCCGAGGTTGAGGGAAAGTTGTGTAGTGGGTGTAAAAGTATACGGAAGAAGGCCTAGTATATTTAAAGTAATCAGGAAGATTATTAAAGAGGCTAGTAGGGCCGCTCATTTATGTCCCCCAAGGTTTACGGGAAGGAGGAGTTGTTGGGTGAAACGGTTAATAAATCAACCCTGGAGGGCAAGGAAGCGGTTATTTAATCATCGTGTTGTAGGGGTTGGGTAGAGGATTCAAGGCAAGGTTAGGGCGAGGGCTATTAATGGGATTCCCAGGTATGTAGGACTTATAAATTGATCAAAGAAGCTTAGTGTCATGGTCAGGTTCAGGGTTCTGTTTTTGATTTTTCCGTACTTTGAAGGGTTGGTTCATTTGGGAAGGTATGGGCTGTAATTTTGGCGGGGAGGAGGGTTAAAAAGACTAGTCACGAGAAGGCTAGAATGGCAAATCAGGGTGCGGGGTTGAGTTGAGGCATGTCGCTAGGGGTGGGCGGGAGTCACCAGTCTTTAGCTTAAAAGGCTAACGCTAGACCCTATTTAGCTTCTTAGCGAGGCGTCTTCAAGTATTCGGGAGGATCAGTTTTCAAAGTGTTCTAGGGGGACGGCTTCAACAACAATAGGCATAAAGCTGTGATTGGCTCCACAAATTTCAGAGCATTGTCCGTAGAAGACCCCTGGGCGAGAAGCAATAAAGGCTGTTTGGTTTAAGCGACCTGGGACTGCGTCTATTTTTACGCCTAGGGCAGGGACGGCTCACGAGTGAAGAACGTCATCAGCGGAGACTAACACTCGAATGGGGGATTCAACTGGAATTACTATACGGTGGTCTGCTTCTAAGAGGCGGAACTGACCGGGGGTTAAATCTTGTGTGGGAATCATATATGAATCAAAGCCGAGGTCTTCGTAGTCAGTATACTCGTAGCTTCAGTATCATTGGTGGCCTACGGCTTTAATAGTGAGAAGGGGATTATTAATTTCGTCCATGAGGTAGAGGATTCGAAGTGAAGGTAGTGCAATTAAGATTAAGATTACTGCCGGAAGAACGGTTCAGATAATTTCAATTTCTTGGGAATCAAGGATGTATTTATTGGTTAGTTTGGTGGAGACTATGGCCACAATAATGTAAAGTACTAAAGTGCTAATTAAGAATACAATTATTAAGGCGTGGTCATGAAAATGAAGAAGTTCTTCTATTACAGGTGAAGCTGCATCTTGAAATCCTAGTTGTGACGGATGTGCCATTAAAGTTCAAGACACGCGGGGGTTTAACCCACAATTCTGCCTCGACAAGGTAGTGTAATAAACGATTTTACTAGTGTCTTATAAAGAAAGTGACAGAGCGGTTATGTAGTTGGCTTGAAACCAACCTATGGGGGTTCAACTCCTCCCTTTCTCGTTAGTTTGATTGAACTTGAACGAAAGCAGGTTCTTCAAAGGTGTGGTAAGGCGGAGGGCAGCCGTGAAGTCATTCCACATTAGTTGCGGTTAATTCAACTGCTAATACTTCCCGTTTGGCAGCAAAGGCTTCTCAAATGATGAACAGGAATATGATGACGGCAATTAGGGAAATTAAGGAGCCGATTGAAGATACTGTATTTCAAAGGGTGTAGGCATCTGGGTAGTCAGAGTAGCGTCGAGGCATGCCGGCAAGGCCCAGGAAGTGTTGGGGGAAAAAGGTGAGGTTTACTCCAATGAATATAACCCCGAAGTGAATTTTTGTTCAGGTGCTGTGAAGGGTGTAGCCTGAAAATAGGGGGAATCAATGAACGAAAGCAGCAACGATGGCGAATACTGCTCCCATAGATAGTACGTAGTGGAAGTGGGCTACTACGTAATAAGTGTCATGAAGTACAATATCAAGAGAGGAGTTGGCTAGGACAATTCCCGTTAAGCCTCCTACTGTGAAGAGGAAAATAAAACCGAGGGCTCATAGAAGGGGGGTTTCTCACTTGATGGAACCACCGTGAAGAGTTGCAAGTCAGCTGAATACTTTGACGCCTGTAGGAATTGCAATAATTATGGTGGCAGATGTAAAGTATGCTCGGGTGTCGACGTCCATTCCTACTGTAAACATGTGGTGGGCCCAAACAATAAACCCGAGAAGGCCGATAGCCACTATAGCTCAAACCATGCCCATATAACCAAAGGGTTCTTTTTTTCCAGAATAGTAGGCAACAATATGGGAAATTATACCAAAGCCAGGAAGAATAAGAATATAAACTTCGGGATGCCCGAAAAACCAGAATAAGTGTTGATAGAGGATAGGATCTCCTCCCCCCGCGGGGTCAAAGAAGGTTGTATTGAGATTACGGTCTGTGAGGAGTATTGTAATGCCCGCAGCGAGGACTGGTAGGGATAATAAAAGGAGTACTGCTGTGATTAGGACTGCTCACACGAATAGGGGGGTTTGATATTGAGAAATAGCGGGAGGTTTCATATTAATAATGGTTGTAATAAAATTAATGGCCCCAAGGATTGAGGAAATACCTGCCAGATGTAGAGAAAAAATAGTTAGGTCAACAGAGGCCCCGGCATGGGCTAAGTTGCCAGCTAGGGGAGGATAAACTGTTCAGCCTGTCCCAGCACCAGCTTCCACGCCTGAGGAGGCAAGGAGGAGAAGGAAAGAAGGGGGGAGAAGTCAAAAGCTTATGTTATTTATACGGGGGAATGCCATGTCGGGAGCCCCAATCATTAGGGGGATTAGTCAGTTTCCAAAGCCCCCAATCATGATTGGTATTACTATAAAGAAAATCATTACGAAGGCATGTGCTGTAACAATGACGTTATAGATCTGGTCGTCTCCTAGGAGGGCACCTGGCTGGCTTAGTTCTGCTCGGATTAGTAGGCTTAAAGCTGTGCCTACTATTCCGGCTCAGGCACCAAATACTAGATATAGGGTGCCAATATCTTTGTGATTAGTCGAGAAGAATCAACGTGTGATGGCCACAGGTAGGATGGCTGAGGTTTAAGCGGTGGGTTGTAGCCCCATATACAGAGGTTCAAGTCCTCTTCTTATCAAGCCCTGAAGTGTTATACATATCAGATTGCAAATCTGAAGTTGCAGGCTAGCGTCTGCCGGGGCTTTCCCCCGCCTCTACGCGTTTTAACAGGCGGGGGAAAGGGTAGGTGGATGCTCGCTGGTTTGAGCGTTTAGCTGTTAACTAAAAGTTTGTAGGATCGAGGCCTGCCCACCTAGGAAGGCTTTAGCTTAATTAAAGTGTCTGTTTTGCATGCAGGAGATGTGGGGTAATGTCCCGCAAGTCTTATCAGGGGCTGGGAGATTTTCACTCCCGCTTAGGGCTTTGAAGGCTCTTGGTCTTGTGTTAACCTAAGTCCCTTAAAGGGTCATGAGTGCCACTATTATAGGGGCAGTTGGCAAAAGAAGGAGGGTTGCTATCGTTGAAATGGCCACGGGAAAGGCCAGTTGAGATGATTGAAACCGTCAGGGGGTGGAGCCTGTTGAAATGTTGGGAGATATAGTAAGAGTTATTGCGTAGGACAGGCGGAGGTAAAAGTATAAGCTAAGGAGGGCCGTTATGGCGGCAAGGGTTGCCATAGGAGCAAGGTCTTGTTTAGAGAGCTCTTGTAGAATGAGTCATTTGGGTATAAAACCGGTGAGTGGGGGAAGACCCCCCAGTGATAAAAGAACGAGGGGGGCTAGGGCTGTGAGTGTTGGGGACTTTGCCCATGATGTGGCGAGTGTATTTACATTGGTAGACCCATTTAATTTAAAGACAAGGAATGTTGATGTTGTTATTAAAACATATAGTACTAGAGTAAGGAGTGTTAAGGAGGGGGAAAATTGTAGAACTAGAATTATTCAGCCGAGGTGGGCAATTGACGAGTAGGCAAGGATTTTTCGGAGCTGGGTTTGATTTAGGCCTCCTCAGCCTCCTACAAGGGTGGAGGTGATACCTAATACAATAAGAATTGAGGAGTTTGTTGGTTGAATTTGAATGAGTAGGGCGAAGGGGGCAAGCTTTTGCCAAGTGGACAAAACAAGTCCCGTAGTGAGGTCTAAGCCTTGGAGAACTTCGGGGAGTCACGCGTGAATTGGGGCGAGGCCTAGTTTGAGAGCTAGGGCTAGCGTAATTAAAGTGACGGGGAAGGGGTGGGATATATGTTGAATGTCTCATTGCCCGGTAAGTCAGGCATTAGTAGTACTGGCAAACAAAAGAATGGCTGCACCTGTTGCTTGGGTAAGAAAATACTTGGTGGTCGCTTCAACGGCCCGTGGGTGGTGGTGCTGAGCCATTAATGGGAGGATTGCGAGGGTATTAATTTCAAGGCCTATTCAGGCTAAAAGTCAGTGAGAACTCATGAATGTAATTGTGGTTCCTAGGCCAAGGCCAAATAAAAGGGTGGCTAAGATGTAGGGGTTCATTAGCAAAGGAAGGATTCTAACCAACATGTTTGGGGTATGGGCCCAAAAGCTTTATTAGCTGACTTTACTAGGAAGTGGTGTAGTGGAAGCACTAAGAGTTTTGATCTCTTCAGGTAGGGTTCGAACCCCTTCTTTCTAAGGAGCTGGGGGGACTTTAACCCCCATAATTCACTCTATCAAAGTGGCCCTTTACTTCAGGCACAACTCCTTGGCTAAAGTTGAGGGGGAAGGCCAGCAAATGCAATGGGGAGTGCAAGGTGTCAAATAACCAGGGCAAGTGTAAGGGGAAGAAAATTTTTTCAAATTAGGTGTATTAGCTGATCATACCGGAATCGGGGGTAGGATGCTCGGACTCAGAGAAATACGACGGATAAAAGGGCGGCTTTAGTCATTAAATTAAAGGAAGTGAGTTCGGGAAGTGTCGGGATATGGGAGGCTCCTAGGAATAAAGTGGCGGAAAGCGTGTTTATTAATAGAATATTTGCGTATTCAGCAAGAAAAAATAGTGCGAAGGGGCCTCCGGCATACTCGACATTAAAGCCGGAAACAAGTTCAGACTCACCTTCAGTGAGGTCGAAGGGGGCTCGGTTGGTTTCGGCTAAGGTAGAAATATATCATATTGCAGCCAAGGGTCAGGCTGGCAGGACTAATCAGACGCTTTCTTGGGCAATATTAAATGTTTGTAAGGTGAAACCTCCCGTAAAAATAATGATGCTTAAAAGAATAAGGCCTAGGCTAACTTCATATGAAATGGTTTGTGCGACGGCACGGAGGGCACCAATTAAGGCGTATTTTGAATTTGAGGCCCACCCTGAGCCGAGGATTGAATAAACTGCCAGGCTGGACAAAGCTAAAATAAATAGGATACCTAGGTTAAGGTCAATAACAGGATATGGTATAGGCATTGGGGCCCAGAGGGTCAGAGCAAGGGTGAGAGCAAGCATGGGGGCAAGGAGAAAAAGAACGGGGGAGGCAGTGGAGGGCCGCACGGGTTCTTTAATAAATAGTTTTACCCCGTCGGCGATGGGCTGTAATAGGCCGTAGGGCCCTACAATGTTTGGACCCTTTCGTAGTTGTATGTAGCCCAGAACTTTTCGTTCGAGGAGTGTGAGAAATGCAACTGCTAGTAATACAGGAACAATAAAGGTAAGAGGATTAACAATATGTGTAATGAGGGTAGAGATCATAGCTAAGGAGAGGACTTGAACCTCTGTAAAAAGGGCTTAGGTCTTTTGCATTCGCCGGGCTCTGCCACCTTAACATGCCGTTTTCTTAGGCGGCGGGGCATGCCCAGTTGCCTATTTTAGTTGTCTTCATTAGGTGGGGGTGAGGCGTGCCTGAGGTATGGGCCTCTTCTTTTCGGTCCTTTCGTACTAGAAAAGATCATATCATAGATAGAAACTGACCTGGATTACTCCGGTCTGAACTCAGATCACGTAGGACTTTAATCGTTGAACAAACGAACCCTTAATAGCGGCTGCACCATTAGGATGTCCTGATCCAACATCGAGGTCGTAAACCCCCTTGTCGATATGGGCTCTAAAAGGGGATTGCGCTGTTATCCCTAGGGTAACTCGGTCCGTTGATCGGCATTGCCGGATCTTGCTGGTCAGATGTTCTGTTACTTAGAGCAGAAGCTCTTAGTTTTAGGAGGGGTTCTCCCATTCCACATGGGGGTTTTTTCTTTCCCCGCGGTCGCCCCAACCAAAGACATTAGGGGAGGATTCATTTGGTTTAGCCTATTATTGAAGGGTGTTTAAACATGATCTCCTTTGGTGTCTAAAGCTCCATAGGGTCTTCTCGTCTTATGAGGTTATCCCCGCTTCTGCACGGGGAGATCAATTTCATTGACTTGAAAGAGGAGACAGTTAAGCCCTCGTTATGCCATTCATACAGGTCTTCATTTAAAAGACAAGTGATTGCGCTACCTTCGCACGGTCAAAATACCGCGGCCGTTAAACTTATAGTCACAGGGCAGGCGGGACCTCTTATTTGTTATTTTTGCAAGAGGCGATGTTTTTGGTAAACAGGCGAGGCTTTAAATGTGTTTGCCGAGTTCCTTCTCTTTCTTTTAGTCTTTCCCGGGGGGCACACCTGTGTGGGGTTAACGGTTGTGTTGTTGGAGGTTTTTCTAGTTGTCTATACCATAATTCATTACCCTCTTTATTTGGGGCCGTTAAGGGTCGGCGGGGAGTCCGTTCCGACTTACACGTGTGCAGGGAGAGAGGCGGAGCTCTCTTATTACTCATATTAGCATAGTCGCTTCCATGGGGGCATGGAACGGCCTGGTAGTACTAGGGGTATAAGATTTTATGATCATTATAAGTAGGGTTTTACTATATGTCTGAGCTTTAACGCTTTCTGTAGGGATGGCTGCTTTTAGGCCCACCAAAACATTATGCCTTTAATTTGGTATGATCTTTAACCTCCTATAAAAGTTGTGTCTTGGTTCAAAGGGGCTGTACCCCCTTCGACTAACTCTCGCGGTTTCTTAAAGGGTTATCAGGGAGGGGTTATTCCGTAGTGAAAAAAGAACCCGGGAGGCTGAACTTCTATTCAATTCTCAGGCAACCAGCTATAACTAGGTTCGGTAGGTCTATCACCTCTACTCGAAGCTCTTCCCACTCTTTTGCCACAGAGACGGGTTGGCCCTATTAATAGGCTGTCTTGGAGTAGCTCACTTAGTTTCGGGCTGTCAAACTAAAATTCATTTTGCTTGGTCAACACTGGCTAAATCATGATGCAAAAGGTACGAGGGTTAGCCTCTGCTTTTTTAAGCTTTACTGGGTTTTTTCATTTCTCTTTCAGCGTTCCCTTGCGGTACTTTCTCTATCGCTCCTGTGGCCCTTTTCTGTCGCCCATACTTGGGGGGAAAAATGGTTTGTTTAGAGGTTAATAGTAAATTGGGGGTTATTAATATTGAGTTGTTGTTCTTGGTAGAGGGGGCTAGCTGTTAAGCATCAGGGTGACCCGACTTGCACGGGTGACTTCTCAGTGTAAGGGAGATGCTTTTCTATCTTAGCTACACTCTGATTTTTCCAAGTGCACCTTCCGGTACACTTACCATGTTACGACTTGCCTCCCCTTTGCAATTCTAGGGTTTTAATTAATTGATTTGTAAGCTTGGGGAGAGTGACGGGCGGTGTGTGCGCGCTTCAGGGCCAATTTCAGCGGAACACTCTATTTCCTGCTTACTACTAAATCCTCCTTCAGATGTCTCTTTCAGTACATCATCCGTATTCACTAATTATAGAGAATGTAGCCCATTTCTTCCCTTTCCATACGCTACACCTCGACCTGACGTTTTGGGCTGTGCCAATTTTGCTTACTATAAGACCTTCACAGGGTAAGCTGACGACGGCGGTATATAGGCGGGGAAAACAAGAAAAGGTGAGGTTGAACGGGGGTTATCGGTTCTAGAACAGGCTCCTCTAGGTGGATCTAAAGCACCGCCAAGTCCTTTGGGTTTCAAGCTGATGCTCGTAGTTCCCAGGCGGATAGTGGATGTAGAGTACTATCAATGTTTAGGGCTAGGCATAGTGGGGTATCTAATCCCAGTTTGTACCATAGCTCTCGTGGATTCAGGAGAAATAAAGCTACTTTCGTGATTGGGCTTCTAACCTTCGGGTGCGTATAACTGCCTTGAAGGTGTTCGGCTTTAGTCTATATTATTCTTTAACCACTCTTTACGCCGGTAACTGACAACTTGGGCCTCTCGTATAACCGCGGTGGCTGGCACGAGTTTTACCGGCCCTGCTAGCTTTAACTAAGTCAAGTTTTCACTTATGGCTTAATGTTTATCACTGCTGAGTTCCCTTGAGGGTGTGGCTAAGCAAGGTGTCATGGGCTTAATAAAATGTGCCTGATACCAGCTCCTTGTTCCCGGGCGGGGAACTGTAGGGCATTCTCACAGGGGTGCGGATACTTGCATGTGTAAATTTAGCTAAAGTTGACAGTAAAGTCAGGACCAAGCCTTTGTGCCCACGGAACTTTCTAGGGTTCATCTTAACATCTTCAGTGTTATGCTTTAATTAAGCTACGTTAGC